GTCTTAAATGAAATGAGCAGACTCTAATCGACAGTCTTCTATGAGATCCGATAGTATAATAAGAAAGAAAGAAATATATGAATCTTTCTTTCTTATCATACTATATGTTATTGGAGCGTATAAAGTTCCACTTTAGTTATTAATATAACTAATATAATTAAAGGCAGAGATTTCGTGTTGATCAATCTACAATTTGTTACGATCAATCTGAAATAATTGTCTTGTCTGTCTTACTCTAATTTTTAGATTTTGATTTATTATTATTTAGTCTAGTGCTCTATCGAAGGAATCAAATTAACGAAAGAAAAAGGATTCTTATGAGCATATATTAATAAAATCAAAGTAGTAATTCTTTTTATATTCTAGCATTCCGAAGAAAAAATGGATTGATTCATTGACAGGAGTTCTATGGGTACTTCTTTAGATTTCGAAAGGAAATAAATAAGAAACCTCACAAATTTTTAATGCTTCAACCCGGATATAAAATGAGTCGATAAAGAAAGTAGAAATTTTATTTCGAAAATAATAAAACAAGCGGTAGGTGCGCAATATGTGCCTCCCCTAAGGCAAGATCTTATTATGTTATAGTATTTCGTTAGACAACCGCTATGTCTATATTTTTTATCATAGAAAGCACGTATATACTTCAAAAATTCCTTTTTGAGCAGGACAAGTAAAGAAAAGAAAAGAGGGAAAAAAGGAAGGGGAAGTCAGGTTTTCCTCGGTATCCATCTATAATTATGGTACCATCCCGCTCATTGAAATAGAAAATGGAGTAAGAATTGGGTTGAAATCAAATTCGAATCATCTATATCCCCCTTCCTTTCTAGATACGAAGATGAGAATCATTGAAATCTCTATTTGATTGAAAGAGTTTCGGTCATAGAATCCATTAGTCCACTAGAATCCAATGTAATTCCGAAATGGGGATCTTTTTTTTAGAATAGAATTCAAAACGCGTTGCAGAACGATCTATAAAACAATTGATCCGGGTGATTCCTCAACTAATTAGTAGTACCTCTAGAGTCCACTTCTTCCCCATACTACGAGTGAAAGGGAAAATGTAAAGACTACCATTAAAGCAGCCCAAGCGAGACTTACTATATCCATGTTAATTATGTCCCCTATCTCTATGACGGAATTATTCCATTATTGCTCATTAATAATAATGGAATTGACGGCGCAGAGTCAAAAAGGGATTTTGACCGAACACTATTGATGAATCAATTCAAAGTAGTAGAATAGAAAGGAATCAGGAAGTCTTGATAACCCCCCTCACCGTTCTAATCTTTCCTTGAATCCTAGATACAAAGATTTTCAATCTTTTATTTTAAAAAAGCTTCAGACCGAATGCACGGTCCCTTTCTGCTGTGTCTGCTGTGGAATAATTCGGTGAGTTTATATCAGCTATCAGCAGAACAGAATATATTAGCAGAACAGAATAAGGGATTTCGAGTCTTTTGTTGATCAGGCGACACCCGGATTTGAACTGGGGAAAAAGGATTTGCAGTCCCCCGCCTTACCACTCGGCCATATCGCCAAAACGATACCAAAAAAAAATGGCTGAAAAATTTCTCGCTTAGCTTAGGGTTGGATTACTGAACTTATTTTTTTGTATTTGTATTTTGAATCCGGTTTTATTAAGCCTTTGCCGAAAAGAATTCCCCTTTTTGATTGGATTTTGATCCGCACCTTCGATTGATTTATAGTATCTCAAAACACACAATGCTTAAAAAGTCCTACTCACCTTTATATTAAATATATTAAATAGTAAACAAAAACAGATGAGAAATTTGAACCATTAACTGTTGGCTGCTGACGGCGAATTCATGAACGAGACTTGAATTTGAATCTCAAACTTTTTTTCCTAATGACATAAGAAAAAAGTGGATACAGAACTAAACGAATCGGTGTTTATTCAGTATTTTTTCTTTTCAATAAAAAATCTTTCCCTATTTCAATTATAACAATATATATGAGTATATGTAAACCCCAGAACAGAAGTTGAAGACGTATATATAATATCGATAGCTATATCTGGACATGTTTAATAAATATAACCCCTCTAATACACTTCAAAATCCGCATTGTATGCTACAAATTCGACTAAAAAATAGGTAAAAATTTTTCTCTTCTCCGCTAATCCCTTTTTTAAACAATGGAATCTTGAAAGGGGGTTAAGTACTACAAAATCGACTCTATTTTTCTTTTTTATGTCTTTTTATTTTATTTATCTTAGCCAAAAGATCAAATACCAAATCCATCGAGTTTTCTGATATTCAAGCGGATTGAAATATGTAATATCGTAATAATGGTAGAAATGGAATCCCTTTTTATATTCTATACAAAATTCCATAACATAGAAAGCCTAAGTGTAAGTGGCAGAATTCTGTTTCTAGGAACGTTTTATCAATTCTTTTCCATTTGTATCCCTTTCCAAAATTCCATTCCAATTATAAGTAGAAAATTCTCTTTATTCCTTCGTTCATACGTATTTCAT